TTCAGTTGCATATCATAAGGAATTTGAACAACTGCTTCAAATACAGTATCAGGAAGTACCGCTTGTGGAACCTCAATATCCACGGGTTTATTAGCTAAATGGCAATTGGCACATACAATACGGCCAGTCGCTTCTCGTGGATTTTCATAACCCTGCTGTGCAAAAATAGGATATGCATTTGAAATGTATGTCCGACTTATTATATATATCATGAGCGATACGGAAATGAATCGAGTAATCTCTTCCTTTATCCAAGAAAAGGTATTTCTAGTTTGCATGGTCCAACCGCTGATCTCGAAAATTTCTACAATAAAATTAGGTAGGTCGCTAGTATAGTTCCCTATCCATAATGCTGCTATTTACTGAAATAATTTTACTGGAATATAGCAAAAATCCTAATTCCCCTGGATAGGTAGAAAGAATAAGTAAATTTTTGAATGTTTTGCTTATGTACAAAGTAACAAACATTATACAAACATTATAATATAATTGGATCGGTGGATCATTTTTCAGTCATTCATTGAATGATAAATCACTACAAGTGACGGAGATACCCGATTTAAATAACGGAAAATCAAATATTTTAAAATTGTATCTAGAATGACTGGAAAAGTGGAAACAAGACCAGATATAATTTGATCGTTATGAGTAAATCCAAAATCTTTATAGACAGAGCCAATCATTAGTTCCCAACCGTGGGGTGAATGGAATCCTATACATAAATCAGTTAATAAAAGAATAGAAAAGGCTTTTATTGTGTCACTTAAGTTATATAGGAATTCTTGAACCCAAGAATTAAGAATAAAAAGTTCTTCATTACCTAGAATAGAATAACCACTTAGAATAAGGAAACAGATTATATTTGTTAAGAAGTGCAAAATCGTATGTATATGATCCTCATTGTGCATCTTGATCAATTGGATCGTTTCTTTGTGGATTCCGATAGGAAGCTTTTGTAGACGTGTTTCCGGGTATTCTTTTATCATTTCGTCCAACAAGAAGAGTTCCTCTAATTCTATGAATTTTTTTAGAATACTCTTTTCTTGAATATCATTCAAAAAAGTTTCGGATTGCTTAATATTCCACCAATTGGTAACCCAAGATTCAAGACTTTTATTAAATGAGAGAGAGATCCACCAGGGTAAAAATACTATAGATGCAAAATATAGAAGGGGAGTGAATGCTTTCTTTTTTGCCATTTTTTCGTCTGTGAATTTTTAACGAACCCACCTCATTTGTCGGCTCTATACGATCTAATGTTTCTATCAAGCATAAGTTCTATTACAAGGCACCGAGCCTATGAATCTATTCCCCGTTTTTTATTTGTGATTCAGTGATTAGCCCTTGAATTTAGAAAGAATACAGAAATAGAATAAGAATAGAGTACGCTTCAAATCTTCAAATAATGAATATTATAATGAATATTATGCGGAGTTCGAGACGAAAGAACCCCCTTTATTTCTATCTATCAAAATATCAAATATTTCGAAAAAAAAAAAAGATAAATTCTTTATTCTTTTTTCGAAATGTTTTGATCTATGAGATAAATCTTCGATTTGTTACTTGTTTTGTTACCGAAAGGGTGGAGTGGATTTCCATACGCCTAAAAAAATTTTTGCGAAAAAAAAGTTTCGTTTTATAATTGTTCTGTATATGTTTGCTTTGGTTCGAATCAGCGTTCTGAAGAAACTTTAGTTAAATTATGCTATAGAAAGAAAAAAGGGGAATTCTTGAGTTTTTGACCTCCGGCTAAGAAAGCATTCATTCTTCAGTTCATTTCAAAATACTTCAATTGGTACGCGCAAGAAATAGGCCAATTCAGAAGCTTTTTGCTCAATTTCTCGTGGAGTCAAATTCTCATCAGTACGAGTCAAGGGAATGGCCCCCTGGCCTCTGATTTCCATATAAAGGACACGACGAGCATAAATACCCTCTTTAACTTCTATTCTGATGGACTGAATGTCTTTCATAAGGAATCGGAGGAAGATTCGACGATTTTTTCCAGGAAATCCCCAACGAAAAATACACACTATTCCTTCTTTTCTATCGAATCGATCATAACCACTACCTACATTCCACAAAATTGTGCACCACAAATAGGAGCTAATAAAGAGACCTGCGATCCCATAGAAAGACATCACAATCCCTTGTGGAAAAAAAATTATTTGCTGAGACGGAAATAAAGATATCAAATTCCTGCCAAGATAACTGGAAGTTCCAACCAATAAGAACCCTAATGAACCTAAAAAAAGGATAAAGGCCCAGCAAAAATTAGTTGTTTTTCGAGACCCCGCTATAAGTTCTATCCATATATGTTCTGATCGCCAACTCATACTAGATCCAGTTGCGTTTTATTGGAATTGGGAGAATAACCCAATTGAATTTGACTTTACTTTTTTTTGTTTCCAAAGTAACTCTCATCAACTAGCACTATTCTGACGCGAAACTTTAGGAGTAATTCATCGAATTGGTTAAATATAAAATAATAGCATCCCTTTCATATTTCATATCATATATCCCCTATAGATATCTACATATAGATAGATTGACTTTACATTTATTTCAGACCCCCACCCCAACCCGATCTATTTTCAAATAGCTATAATTCATTTTCCCATATATCATGTTTACGCATGCATACGAACTCTTTCATTTATCATTTATGTTCGGAGGCAGCCACATCTTATACCATATTCTACTAAATAGATATCCATGTTATGATCCAAGGCTAAGCCTGGGAAAAAAATAGATGAGATTTTGCCCCATCGGATCTAAAGAATCTTGTTTTTTTGAACATGAAGAGATAAAGAAGCCATTGCAATTGCCGGAAAAACTAGGCCTACTAAAGGCACAAAAATAGAGGGTAAGTTGTTAAAAGTTGTCATAAAATGGGTACCTCAATTTAATATTTGTACCTGTTATTTCTTGTTATATTAATGTTTTTACCTGTTATTATGGTTATAAAGATATTATATAATGATTATAATTCGTATATAATTATACTGAGTATATCGAGTATATCTAAGTGAGTATATATAATTATAATTATAATAAATAATTATTATATATTATAATAATATTATAATTTAAGGGCGGGAAATGTAGAACTAAATAAATGGACTTATTCATCTTTCTACACGAAAGATATGTATGATAATCCTGTATTATTCTTACTCTTCTTTTATTATCTTGTTTTTGTCTTATAATTTTGATTTTCGAATTTTAATTTAATATTTAATAATATTTAATTTTAATAATATTTAATTAAAGTAAAGCGTTTTTTACAAATTCTCGAAAAAGTCGTTATAATCCGATCCAAGAACAGGGATTCTCAGAAAAAATGGGGATTCTCGGGAGATATAGAAATAAATATGCAAGACTCTAAATTTTCATTTTTTATATTCGAATTATAAATATTAATATTTGAATTAGAATTCATTTATATATTTCATTTATATATTATATATTCGTAAGAAGAGAACATGAAATTCGTTTTATTTGCCTTGCCTAATTTCATTTCGCGGAAGAAAAGACTCGCTCTTTTATCTTGTTGAGAGAGGTTTTCTTATTAGTAATCAGGAATAGCGGTAAAAAAAAAAAATTATCTGCACGATTTTTTCTACTAATTCTTTCTACAATTTCTTTCTACAATTAAATCTTATGTCACCAAAAACAAACCCATTCTTTGAATTTTGACTTTGATTCCGATAAACTAACTAAATACTAAATACTTGTTCGCCACAAAAAAAATAATTTAACTTTATAACTTAATAACTTAAATAACTTAAGGCTTTACTTGATTTAATTTTGGTTCAAAGGAAAGAAGGCGTGGAGTTGAAATAACTCACTCAGAGCGCCTTTTAAAGGATTACGTGGTACAATTGGATCGAATAAGCCCTTATGGAATAAATATTCAGCTGCTTGTGAACCTTCAGGTACTGTCTTATTCAATGTTTGTTCAATTACTCTTTTACCCGCAAATGCAATGTAAGCATTGGGTTCGGCAATAATGATATCCCCCAACATACCAAAACTAGCTGTCACCCCACCAGTAGTAGGAGATGTAAGGATTGATACATAAAATAAATTTTTATTTGATTGATAATCATATAAAGCGGAAGATATTTTAGCCATTTGCATCAAGCTCAAACTTCCTTCTTGCATGCGTGCTCCCCCGGAAGCACACACTAGAATAAGAGGTAAAAATTTCTTGGTAGCATACTCGACCAAACGGGTAATTTTCTCGCCTACTACGGATCCCATACTACCCCCCATAAACTGAAAATCCATAACCCCAATTGCTACGGGAATACCATTTAGTTGACCTGTGCCCGTTTGAATAGCCTCGGTTAATCCTGTCTTTCTTTGATAAGAATCAATACGATCTTTATAAGGTTCCTCCTCCGAATGAAATTCAATGGGATCCAGAGAGACCATGTCTTCATCTATAGGATCCCAAGTACCTGGATCAATCGAAAGTTCAATTCTATCTGAACTATTCATTTTCAAATGATATCCACATTGTTCACAAATATTCATTTTTGACTTAAAAAATTTCTTATAATTTAATCCATAACAATTTTCGCATTGAACCCACAAATGCTTGTATTTTTGAGTTACATCGAGATCATTATCATTCGAACTTTCTCTTATAGTTAAATCACTACCATTCGTGCTAGTTCTTATACTGGAACTCTCGTTTTCACTACTATTTTCATTTTCACTAAAAATGTAACTATAAATGTAACTTTCACTGTAATTGTCACTACCACTTAAAATGTAACTATTAATACAGATTTGAGAACGAAGATAACCGTCAATACAATTATTAATGTGATTATTCCAACTATATTTAGTATCATACATGTAACGATCATAGTGGGGATCATCATTCTTAGATCCATTATTCAGATAACTAGAATTCTGATAACTATAAAAAAAACTTTCTAGTTCACTCAAAAAAGAATGGTCGTTGTCAATCTCAAAAATTTTATTTTCAA